TACCAGGTCACGTATCATCCCCTCTTTCCATAGAGGAGAGCTAAAGAAAAAGAAAAGATATAGTGATCGTGCCGTAAGACCTTGTTCGTTTCTACTTGACGTTATTATTTCCTCGGTTTTTTTTAACCATAAGATAGCTTGCTTACTTAGCGCTTGCGCTAAGGATCTAATCAGAGTCAAACTTTTTTTTTTAAACCTTTTCCTTATTAGCCGGAGTACAAGTGCACTCCTTGATCTTTAGTAAAGGCGGATTAAGCCAAAAAACATTTTTTTTTTTTTTTCGAAAAGTCTCAACGTCCTCGTTGAGAGTCGCTCTGCGAGACGTCCAGTAGTCTCTGACTTGGTCTTCGAATCGCACGTTTCAGCCCGTTCCCAGCTTGCCTCGCTCTCAGGTTGGCCCTTCTACTTGACTAAGTAGTATTCCACTCGTGCAGTGGGTGTATGGGCTAGCCCCCTCTTGTCGCAATGGTGTGGGGCGTCAGAGGCTGTTGCCCCGTGGCCAAGTCGAAGGGGCTTAAGTTCGACGCAGGGCTTTTTCGTTGTTAAGTTATAGCAGTATTGAGCAACATCCAACAGCTCCAGTCCTTCTGGTTTGCACTAAATAAAGTGCCTTAAGTAGCCCTCGAGGAGTCCGTTTATTCTCTCCGTCTGAGCTATCAAAGATATACCGACCGTGGGCATCCGACCATCAGATACCGACAGTCGTCTTCTAACATTACCGACCTTTAAATATCGGGTTTTCATAAATTCATTTCACATTACATAAAAAAACCTCTTTTCATCATCAGAAACAACCGGATTTCCGACCTCTTGCATTGCATTACCATAACGAAAAAAAAGATAGATTGCTCGTGTGATTCGGAATGAACCTTTCTCGGTGGCGGAAAGGAATAGCGATGAATTCCTATGGAGCATCCAGGAACAAGAAGATTTAATCGGACGACGAATTCTTGCGTGGTCCAAGGAAATAAAAGGTCGGCTTCCATTCCACGATTTCATCTATATTGAATCTGAATATCAGAATAGCTTATATAGTCATGATTCAATTCGGGTCCACTGACTTTTGATTGATTTCTAATTTTTCGGATCTGATTGGAACAATGGAGAAATAGGAAGACTTTGGCGATTCATAATGGGATATCTAGAATATCTATGCCCCAGGACACATAAAATATGAATAATGAAACATGAGGAAGAGTATACCCTGTAGTGACATAGCAGTTCTCCTAATCGACTACTTATCATCATAATGAACATTCCACTTAAAAACGAAAAAAAAAAAGAAACTACTCGCCAGGAACTAAAATATCTGGTTCGCGAAGACCAGGCGGTTACCCTTTTTTTTTTTCATATCTATATCCTCCGCTGAAAAATGAAGACTAAGACAGGACTTTCGTGGATTCGTGGAAAAGAAAAAAAAACCCTTTCTTTATCGGATTGGAATCGATGACTTAAGCTTCTTAGGGCGTTTAAAGAGCGCGACTCTACCGCTTAGTTCAAAGGGCCCATTTGATTCAATTCATGAATTAGCCCACTATGAGTTTACTGCATTTATATATAGTCTATATATAGTATATAAATATATATAGACTATATCATTCGTGTCTCTGTTACAACACGGCGAAACTAAATGGTTCGAATGAAATCCGATGATAAAAAAGAATAAGAATTTTTAGGCTGTACACCTCATTTTCTTGGGATTGTAGTTCAATCGGTCAGAGCACCGCCCTGTCAAGGCGGAAGCTGCGGGTTCGAGCCCCGTCAGTCCCGACGGAATCCAATCCAATAAAAAATACATTAATTCATCTCTCCATTTTTTTGTGAAAAGGGGTACAAATAGCCGAATTTCATTCCCAACGGGGATTCCTCTTATGTTTTTTTTTCATTTTCGTTTCGCATTTCTCATCAAAACAAATAAATAGGGAAATTTCCATTATCATTACCTCAACCAATACTGATTGATGGGAGAGAGACATATGTGGATTGCTACAATTATTGGTAGCATCATATTTAGGATTCAAAGAGATACCGATACCGTACTGGGTCTGGCTTTTTCGATTGCTCCCGATCCGTGTAATAGAATAGAGTACCCACTATTTACCGGGAACACATACGCAAATGGAATTCATTTCTTCTACGAGACAAAATGAATTTAACATAATAACTTTGATCGAAGACTTTTACTTTTTTTTTTTAGATTAAAAGAAAAGTATCTCCTTTTCTGGTTCCGAGTTTGTGAAACTTCAATTCCTAGTTTGAATTTTAAACAATCTATCTCATTAAAATTGAACACGGAACTTTTAATATATGCGTCCCGTTTCGTTTTTAATCCAAAGAAAGATCCAACTTCTCCTTAGAGAGAGGGGATTATAAATTTATTATTATTTAAGGGTACTGTCGAAAAAAGAACAAACTCGAAAATAGTGTGATGGAATATTCGATTTTTTTTATACCTTAAGACTCGGTTTCTTTTTATCATACTTATTTCTTTTTGTTTTCCACAAAAATGAAATCATTAAAAAAGAGTAATTTACTCCTTCTTTTCTATTTTACTTCTATTGTTTGTTTGGGTTTGTAACCAATGGAAACGTAAGAGCGGTCAAATGATACGTCATCAGATGATTGTACAAGGAAGGCGGTAGTTTATAGAAAAAAAAGAATGAAAAAGAAGGATAAATTCAAATAAAAAAGAAAAGTAAAGGGGTTGGATCAGGAATCCAATTTTGGATTCGGTATGGATAAAAGATCTTCCTATGTTATAAAAAAAAATTCTCGACGATGAATTGATTTGATAGCTCAGATATTGTTATTCATGATATTGATCCAATTCAATATCATCGAGGTGTAATTCATCCCATTGAATTTACAGGCGAAAGATTTCTCATCTCTATGGGATTAAATCCTGAGTTATTTCCAAATAAAAAAAAAACAATGAGATTATGGAAGTAAATATTCTCGCATTTATTGCTACTGCACTCTTCATTCTAGTTCCTACTGCTTTTTTACTTATAATATACGTAAAAACAGTCAGTCAAAGTGATTAATTTGAATCAAACTTGACTTCTTTTCTTAGTCAATGATTGAAGAAATAGAAGAAATCAAAAAGGATTTTCATCTCGCGTCTTAAATGAAATGAGCGGACTTGAATTAGCGGTATAGTATTCTATGAGATCCGATAGTATGGTAGAAAGAAATATATGAATCTTCTACCATACTAGCTATTATTCTTATTGTAATTTATTGTAATGTAACAAGTTGTACTGTAAAAAAATATAAAGAATATAGGCTTAATATAGATTAATCTACAATATGTATCTTTTTGATATATGTATTGATATATGTAATGTACATAGCATCCCAATTCTATTTCTTTGCTTCATCTATTTAATTTGTCTTGATTCCAATCAATCTAAAACAATCGAAAGGCAATTCTTAATAGTACGCTTCGAATTCCTAGATTTCGAATTATTTTCAATACGAATCCCTGTATCCATCGAAAGAAGAAAATCCATGGGCGAAGGGGGTAGGCATATAGTATATTAATAAATGAAAATCGATTCATTTTCTTTTAGCATTCCGAAGAAGTAATTGATTGAGCAGTTAACAGATGATCCAAGAAGTTCTCTGGAAATTTCTTCGGATTTCGAAAAGGAATAAAAAAACCCACCATTTTCTTTAAACTCTTGAACCATGATATGAAATGAGTCAATAAAGCCTAAGTATAGCATAAATAAGATTTAAAAAAGAAAAAACAAGTGGTAAAGTAAGTGCGCAATATGTGACTTGCCAAGGTAAGATCTTATTATGCGTAGTCTATCCTTGGACAACCACTATGTATATGTTGTTTCCCATAGAAGGTACGTATCCACTTAATATAATAACCGAACGTTTTTCTCTTAATAAAAAGGGAAAGAAAAACAAATAAAAATAAAATAAATAAAAAGTAAAAAGGCTTTGCAAAACGATCTATAAAACAATCGATACAGTTTGATTCCTCGCCTCAATTAGTAGTACCTCTAGAGTCCACTTCTTCCCCATACTACGAGTGAAAGAGAAAATGTAAAGACTACCATTAAAGCAGCCCAAGCAAGACTTACTATATCCATGTAAATTATGTCCCCTATCTCTATGAAGGAATTATTCCATTATTGTTCACTAATAATAGTGGAATCACTGGCGTAGAGTCAAAAAGGGATTCTGACCCAACACCATTGATCAAAGGCTCTAATAAATCTGCTTCTAAAATATTATTATAGGATATTATTTTTCTAGTAGAATCGGAAAACGTTAAGCACAAGCAAAATACGCAGTGACCCATTTAGAAGTATCAGGGGAATCTTCCTAAGATGTAGGAATAATAATACCTATTCTTTCTTTTCTTGTCTTTATCTTTAATGAAATAAAAGGTATAAAAATATGAAAAATAGAATGTCAAGATAGATCGTTATCTATCACATACTTTTATTTCCCATTTGATCTAATTCTTACTGTCTAAGGATTGTCTCTGTGAAACAATCGGAGGACCGCCTATTCCATTCTTGACTAGGGTTTATTGAAAAGAAAGAGTTTCTTTTTTCATTTAATAAAGCCAATTTTCCATCGAATTGTTATTGGATACCGAGGACTTAGAGACTCTCCTGAGTCTGTATAGAAAGTATCTTCAGCCCTTTCCACAACCACTCATTCGATTTTCCGTCGGGCTATCCAATCTAATTCAGGACCCGGTAATTAAACACTACATTAGTAGTTTAAGAGAAGAAGTCCTTCTTTATATGAGAGCCCTTCCACCACTAGAATCTGTCCTTGAATCCTAGAGGCAAGGATTTAGAGCACTTTAGCTTTCGAGAGCCAAACTTCCAGATGTTTAGAACCAAGCCAGCAAGTCTCCTTTTCCTCTTAGTGTGAGCAAGCCAGGTAGAGATCTAGTTCTAGTTATCAATAAAATAGTTATAAAGCTAGTTTTAAGCAGGCCAGTCTAAGTTTGACTTTCTTTTTATGTCGCTGGGATTCCGGGTGCCAGCCATCCCTAAGGAGTTTCAGTCTAGGATTTCTTACCCCAGAGTTTCTCCTATTTTCTTTGCAGAAAGTGGGTTTGTCTAGTTCTTCTCTTCTCGCTGAGATGGGAGTTTGATTACATACTGTCCTATAATAGACCTCTCTCTTTCCCTGGGTAAAGTTAGAGATAGATTGATTTTCCCTAACCTAATAGGATACGCTTTTCCTTGTATTTATAGAATAGGTTTCTGCTTTCCTTTCGTATCCCGCTACCCTCTCAAAAAGGACCTAAGATAAGACGGTGGGATTGTAGCTGCATACTTATCCCAATGCACTCCCTCTACTTGTTTGTTAGTGGAGTTCTTTCATCTCTCTTATTTTTTCCGGGCTGTACCATTAGAAAGCCTGCCAGTCTCTTACAAGCCATCGGGGTAAAGTGCCTAAGCTAGTTCCCTTCCAGTCCAAGGGTAAAAAAAATCCATCAGGCAAGTTATCGAGCCAGATTTAGGAAGCAGAAAAGGTAAATCCAGGTAGAGTTGCTTTTATTCGTTCAGCCAGTTCCATCCCTTGAGAGAGAAATTCCTAATCTTTGCGAGCCATTTCCGGGCCTTCTCGCTAGGAGTTCTATTACATTCCGTCCACTCTCCGTAAGAGATGGTACTCTTTTTTTACAGTGAAATTCTTCTAGGCATGCTCCCTCTTTTTTTAGTCTAGGCAAGAAAGCGGAAAATTTCAAAGAAAAGAGAAGTCAAATGGGAAAAGTGCCCCCTATTTGATTCAGGCAGTCGTCTGAAAGTGCTCACTGGGCTTCAGAACCCATATGCTTTACACAGGGAATTCGGCTGCGCTTTGGAGGGAAGAATCTAATTTACGCATTCACCCGGGGAGAGGTAGCTTGAAGGGGGTTTTATTCTTATCAAAGGCTCCATATAAAGGGTCTAAGCATAGGTAATGCTAGGGGAACAGCAGCGCCTAGTTATCCAATAAGGCTAAGACGTGGATGCATTCTAGGGCGCGAACCTTTTCTTTGAATTTATTTAAACTAGAATGACATAAGATGCTAGGCCGAAGCGAAGTTGGAAATGAAATGAAAGGTTAAGTAATTGTGTGGGTTTTAGGCAAGTGGCATCGTATATAATATCACTGCTGCATTTAGGAGTGATCTTTCCCTCTTTCGAAAAGGAAGTTTTTTATGCTTTTAGTTTTTTTCGTTCAATCAATTATAGATTTGGTTAGTGTTAAGTAAGTGCCCTCTTTCTAGCTGAATTGAATGAAGTCCCTATCCCCTTTTGTTGAGAAGAATTTCATAAAAGATGAAATGAAACGGGGCGCAAGGCTTATGGAAGGAGTATTGTGCTAGGCACCTTCTATTCCAAATGTATGCCTGCTTAGCTCATCTGCTAGCTCTCTTTCTTCTTTAAGTTTAAGGAGGTGAAAGCAAAAATGATGCTTAGCTCTTCGTTGGTTGATCTCCAATTTGGAGAGTTTTCTTTTACACGGAAACGAACAAATATTGGACAGGGAAGAAAAAAGGGGAAAAAGTAAAGTCTAAGCGCATATGGCACGCAAAGGAAATCCGATTTCGGTAAGACTGGATCTGAATCGTAGTTCAGATTCAAGTTGGTTCAGTGAGGGCGACCGCGAAAGTCACCGAATGGGTCAGTCTTTTCCTTCAGTTTGTCCTATTAAAAAAAAGAAAAAAGCGTGGGAGGACGTTGCAGATGTCCGGGACGGACACGACTTCTTCTAACACTAGAAAACCACTGGAAGACACCCGGGACCAGAGCATGTCGTGAAAGAAGCACACTGGACGGGCGTGCTTCGACCGTGTCTCCGGGGCACAGTTGAATGTAGATATCATGAACGCGAGGTGCAGGATACCAGGCCGAGAAAGCCGGGCAACCACTCCCCTATGTGCCGATCGCTAGCGCATACAGGGCCCCGGCGCCCAGCTCAGCTGGAGAGGCCTAGCCTGATCTGATAAGTGCGAATTCGGTTCGGATAGACTTCATTCAAGAACGCCGCCGCCCCTGGAATCAATAAGAAAACAAGTGCTAAGTTTCAGATCAGTGAATAAAGCGAAAGGAAAGAAGAGACCTTTCTCGCTCGGCGCCTAAAGCGCACTATGCTCCGCTTCAACAAATGAGAGTTTTCGGTGGAACCGGTGAACCACGCGAGCTGCTTAGGTGCGTGGGACAGAGGGCTCATAGTACCTGCTAGCGCAGCTATGCAGTGGAAGGGAAGGAGCCTAAATCGACCTCCTTATTTTCTTTTTTAAGAAAAGCAGTACAAAGAGATTAGACTCTCGAATGAGACTAAGCAGCCACCGACCGTTCCGACGCGCCTCTGACCCATTTTTATTAAGACCGAAAAGCTATCTTATCTGAAGTAGAGCCTAGTTGTTGTTGTCAAACAAATGATAGAATGGAAAATGTTGAAGAACCACCCACTAGTAGGGATATGGGTGGAGTCTCGCTCAGTAAAGAGAGTTGTAGATTCGTATAAAAGGAGAAGAGCCTTTATTTACTTGATATCAAATCTATTAGAAACTGTCCTAAGACATTCTAAACCTTGCCCACCTCACAATCGAATTTCCATAGCCTAGCTTCCTACTAGCAACTCAAAATAAAGGAAGGAAAACTTCCACTCGAGACACAGCACTTCTGACTCATTAGGATAGCTTTAAGCAAGGAACATTGTCTTGCGGCTTACCTGTTCTATAAGAAAAGCACATTATTCACTGCGCTTGACTTTCTGTAATTGAAAGCAGTGTGCGTCATCGTCTTCAAATGTCTACCGTACTTGTTCTATTAGTAAAGCGCTAACGTTTTCAATAAGGACGTTTAAGCTTTACTAAGAACATAGAAAGAACTTTTTTTTTTTTCAGGGTGCGTGGGTTTGGAACCCTATACAAGGGGCCTTTCCTTTCAAATGAGAACTGCCTCTTCTTCTTATTCATTTAGGGCGCTCGGCCGGTGCCTCCTTTCTCAAACCAGAACAAGTCTGAAGTTAAGGAAGATAAGGGAAGACCACCTGAGCGAATCGACCGAGGGGACTTGACTTATCCGAACCGAAGGCTAGCGGCTTAAAGTTAAGCCTATCACGAGCAGCGTCGCTGCTTGATCGGCGGGGAGGAGCATCTCAAAGTATGGGGCAAAGGATCAAGCGCTTTGACTTTGTCTACCGGGATCCACTACAGGTTGGGTTTGAGAGCCGTGTGATGGGTGACTATCCAGCACGGTTCGGAGAGCACTTTTAGTCTGCGCTGGTGAATGGAAGCCCCCCTATCAAGCAAGAAAGAAGCGGCTCTTCCCACGGCGGAGTCACCATTGACTCTATTTATTATTATGGTAAATCAGTCTATCAAGATGTCAATCTGAGATCTTATTTCGGTTCGATACGTCCACCTACGAGACTCACCTTTGGCTTTCGTCTCGGTAGGTGTATTATTCTACATTTTCCCAAAAGAACATTTCTTCATTTCTTTCTTCCCCATCGACCACGACGCAAAAAATCCAGACCCGGAAAGGAGAAGGGCCGGTGGTGGGCATTTGGGAAAGTCGGGCCGATCGGGTGTCTTCTTCATTCAAGCGACGATACAGAAGAAGAACGAAACGAAGTGAGAGGCCGGGGGACAGGGAAAAGAGTCGAGTCGATCAGGCTTCGGGAGAAGCAAAACGAAATCCGGATTTGGCCGAAAAAGAAGCAAGGCTATGGATACCATGACCGATCACCATCGATAAAGAAGAATCTTTCTAAATCACTTCGGGTCAGCGGGGCCTTCAAGCATCCGAAATACGCCGGGGTTGTAAATGACATAGCCTTCCTGATAGAAAATGATGACTCCTTCAGAAAAACGAAGTTATTTAAGTTCTTTTTCCCAAAGAAGTCCCGCTCCGACGGCCCGACGAGTCATCTACTTAAAAGGACCCTCCCTGCAGTGCGCCCCTCCTTGAATTATTTGGTCATGCAATACTTATTGAATACAAAGAACCAAATTCATTTCGACCCCCTCGTAGTTCTCAATCATTTTGTGGCACCGGGCGTGGCTGAACCATCTACGATGGGGGGAGCGAATGCACAGGGAAGAAGCTTAGATAAGAGAATACGTTCTCGCATCGCTTTTTTTGTAGAAAGCTCGACCAGCGAGAAAAAGTGTTTGGCCGAAGCCAAAAAGAGGTTGACCCACTTCATTCGCCAAGAGAATGATCTTCGCTTCGCTGGAAGAACAAAAACCACCATCTCGCTCTTTCCTTTCTTCGGTGCTACCTTTTTCTTTCCAAGGGATGGGGTTGGGGTGTATAAGAACCTTTTTTTTGAGGATGCCCGGGAACAACTCCTAGATCAATTAAGGATCAAATGTTGGAACCTCATGGGTAAGGATAAGGTAATGGAATTGATAGAGAAATTCATAGACCTAGGTGGGATAGTCGAATTGATAAAGGGAATAGAGATGATGATAGAGATCATACTGAGAAACAGAAGAATTCCGTACGGGTACAACTCGTATTTGAACGAAGTGAAAAAAATGCGATCTTTGTTGTCTAATAGAACAAAGACTAATACCAACATTGAGTCGGTCAAGATCAAATCTGTTTATCAAAGTGCTTCTCCGATTGCTCAAGACATCTCTTTTCAACTGAGGAACAAAAGAAGATCATTTCGTTCTATATTTAGTAATATAGTGAAGGATATTCCATTAGTAATGAAAAAAGGGGTTGAGGGGATCCGTATATGTTGTTCAGGTCGATCAGAAGGTGCGGAAATAGCTAGAACTGAATGCGGAAAGTATGGAAAAACATCTCGTAATGTATTTAACCAGAAAATCGATTATGCTCCTGCGGAAGTATCTACTCGTTACGGAATCTTAGGTGTCAAAGTGTGGATTTCTTATAGTCAAAAAAAAGGGGGACGTGCTATATCCGAAACGTACGAAATATAGTAAATATCGTAAAGGCAGATGTAGTAGGGGTTGCGAACCGGACGGTACACAACTGAGTTTTGGAAGATATGGCACTAAAAGTTGTAGAGCTGGTCGTCTTTCATATCGAGCCATTGAAGCAGCGCGTCGGGCTACAATCGGACAATTCCATCGTGCTATGAGCGGACAATCCCGAAGAAATGGTAAGATATGGGTAAGAGTTCTCGCAGATCTCCCTATTACCGGGAAACCTACAGAAGTCAGAATGGGAAGAGGAAAAGGAAATCCTACGGGTTGGATTGCTCGTGTGTCCACGGGACAAATCCTATTTGAAATGGATGGTGTGAGTTTGTCAAATGCTCGACAAGCCGCTACATTAGCGGCGCATAAACCCTGTTCGTCAACCAAGTTTGTTCAGTGGTCGTAACGTAATTGGTTAGTGGGGATTCAAAAGAATTAGGCGAAGTGTTTGTCCCTGAACGACGGAAGTGGAAAGACACTAAAGGAGAGGGGTATACTCCTTGATTTTTTGAATCGCCGAAATTGTACGACGAACCTTCTTGTTCCAGGCGTACAACCCGTATACGTTACGGTATCCCGGCCTGGCTTATAAAGTGATAGTGATAAGAATAAATAATAAAGATAAGAGCTAAGATTCAGGAAAGGAAGCTTTATGGGAGAAAGGGGGAAAGGTATGTATGTATCTGGGGGGTGGGGCTATGTATGTAGAAAGGGATCAGTCTCTATCCATCCGGATACTCACGTAGGCTACCAAGTAAGTAAATTCAAGTAGTGTCTAAATAACAATGAAGAAAGAGCAAGCCAACAAGCTGAAACATGAACAGTTAGTTGGCAAGCTAGCTGCATTTCTTATCAGTCGACCCGCGCACGGGCGGGCAGCGGAGGTAAGATCGACGCAAGGGCCATATACGTACATCAGCCGCATGTGTATAGTGCGGTTAGCAGGTGAGGGCAGCATTGTTGTTCCTAGTCTCTTTTAGCAGCGAGCCTACTGAGTTCTCGGGGTCGGGCTGAGGCAGCCCACGAGGCCTGCATGGCGCAGCAGCCTAACCCCAACCCCAGGGTGGGAACTCTTAGGAGCCGGTCACTGAGGTTGGTAAACTCAGAGTGCCTACCGTACTTGTTCCTCTATCCATCCCCTCTCTATGTAGGGAAGAGGACGGAATTATGTCTTTCGGGAGGAGAGAGGCCACTGGAGGAGCATGGCTACCCCAGGGGGGCAGGCCTACCAACGAAGAGCTGGCTTACGGAGCTTACTCATCAAGGGGCTGCGGGGGGTTCATGCATCGGCATCACGCAGGATTTCCTTCAACAAGAAAGGATTGCTGCTGTGAGTGATCATCACGCACGATAGAGAATGATGGATCAGCGGACCGATTGATTGACCGAGATGTGATACTCACTAATCGACCATGCAAAAATCTCCAAGCCCCTTTACTATACAAGGGTTCCAAACCTGAAAGCTTTCTGTTCAACCGGAGCTCGCTGTCTACTAAACGAGCCTTCACTGCCCACAGTCAATTCCTTTTTTTATGTTATGAGAAACTTTTTTTTTTTTTTTTATTAAAAAACTTTCTTCGAAATTGAGTTGATCGAAACTCTATAGCCATGGCCATGAGGGTTTGGGTGATTCGGCCAGCTAACGAAAGCCATTTGTTTGCCCAGAAGCTGTCCGACCGGACCGGGGTCCGATCTTTTTCGGATCTTTTCGCCCTGTTTTCGTTTTTGAAATTTTCTATTCAACCTTTCCTGTCCCCTGCTAGACTTGATTGATTTATGATCCCTTGAGGGGATGAACCTGTTTTGTTCTAATCTGAACGGAATTGGACCCTATTTTGGCGTTAGCATTAGACTTCAATAGGTTTATAGTCCGATAGCTGTTTGGGAGCACTTTATGATTGCACAGTTTTGGAAAAAAATCTATCACTAACTAGCATTCGATCAATACGCTCCACCTGTTCTTTCCTTCCTTTTTTGTCCATGTGAAGAAACCACTAGATTTATGTCTTCTGGATTGAGGGTTGCTAGCATTGTTTTGAAATCCTCCATCAGAGTGATGTCTTTCCTGTTTTGCCGCCCCTTTCTATCTCTTTGTTCCTTGATGAAGTTGAAGTCCCCCATTGCAACAAGCGGAGTTTTTCTCTTAGGATGTCAGGGTCAAATCTAGTTGGAATTGGCTTTTTAGACTGATCATAGCAGGACCGTGTATGTTGAATACAGCTGCTTGTCTTCCTGAGGATTTGTGTGTAAGAAAGAGTGCCACCACTGGGCGGATACCCTCGGAGATCCCAGTGAATACATCTGTGTTAACAATGCTTCCTAGACACTGATTGGAAAAAAAATATACTTTCTTTTTTTTGAAATATGGAGTCTGCCTATTCCTGGAAAATATCTGGCTTTCTCTTTCTCGATAGTCTATTTTTTATACTCAAATATACTCGCCTTGCCGTGATAAGCAAATTGGATGGTCTGTCTTTTCTTCCGACAGACCATGCCTATAATGTTCCACGATAGCACTTTCATTTTTGCTTTTGCCGGGGACTTTGTTGCCGGGTCTCCTCCCCTACTTCTCTTTCTCCAAGAGCCCCTTTTCCTCACAGACTAGGGGATGAATCTCGATACCTAAAAGCAGTTAGATAAAGCACTGCTGCCACTTCCTTTGCTACCGGCTTCTTTCAGTCCTAAAGTCAATCAAGAGGCTAAACTCGATCTATCTTTCCGGCTTAGCCGAACTCCTTCAGCTCTGAACCAAAGCTAATTTTTTCTATATTGTACCCTCATCGACATCTCCTTACGCTGATTCAATAGAAGCTGGGTCGTGAACAAGAGCTGAAAGACGTTCAAGCTCAAAGCTACTGGTTCTGTCATACTCTATTCTATTTCTTTCTACTCTCGAGTGACTGGCTTTCCTTTCGAGCAGACTAAAAAGAAGAAGAAGGTAAGGTAGCAGCTACGACTTCTTCCTTCGGGGCTTACTTGCCAAGTCCAATAGCAACGGATTCTGTACCAGCGGATGAAAGAGTACCGGAGTCATTTCCATGAAACCTTCCACCAAGAACAGATTCAATAGCTGCGCTTACGGATAGTTGACCAAGAGCCTCTACGATCAGATCTGCAGCGGAAATGCCATTAACATTCACAGCGGGTAGGCAAACAACGGTTATTCTCGATGCAGTGGGAACAGTAAGAGCGGCAAGGGTTATTACCCACACTGGGTATTCAATAGCCAGGGATGACAGCTTCTTCCCCCAAAAGCAAGAGCGGGAGTACTCAAGCAGCGGCAGCATTCACAGCAGATGAAAGAGCTTCCTATTATTTCACAAGAACCATGGCATGAGGTATCCGAATCCCGCGAGTAGGAACTCGGCTCTTTCTTCTGGTATGTCGATGTCCGAGTAATCAATATGTATAGGACATTTTGAATCACTTGAGCCCTGATACTACTAAGCTACTTGTGGTCCACGTGCCCTTTACGCCCAGTCTGCAGTCTCGGTCTCCTCCACTCAGAAGACTGTCCATACTAAGAACCCGACTTGATCGAAATATCGTCAGAAATTTTTCTTAAAAACATAGGCCACTCATAAGTTTTGTCGACAGACTAATGACGTGGTTTAGGCAATGTATGTTTTTTCCTTGTTGACCAAAAGGCGGTTCCGATGTTCAACTCGTAAAGGCAAAGAAAAAGGGATCCGCCTCGTTAGCCCTATGTAAGAAAAATATGGTTAAGCCGCTGTTCCCATCTTTCTAGTAGGGTTCCTCCATTATAAACAAGCGGGAAAAGCTTCTATAGTGGGCAGCACAAGGTTTTCCTTATGGCCCATAGATCAGAGTGGGAACAGTTTTTAAAAACCAGGGAGAGTTTTCCTAGGCTAAAGCTACTTGATTGTACCGGAGGGGGGTAGTCAACTACCGTTCACTATTTTTTCACGATTGTCGGCAGACATAAAATAAAGTAAAAAGTGGGGACATTCGACAAACGAACGGGCATCGAGGTGCCAAACGTCATCAAACCGGTTAAAACTTCTTTAATAGTCCACTGTTGGCGGAAGCCAATGTCCCGGGGACTCTTCATTAACGAAACAGAAAACGATTTTTTTTTCATTTTCATAGTGGATATAGTTTTTGTCAAGCCAAGCTTGGCCATAGTTCTTCCATACCAACTTAGCTGCCCGGCGCTGCTTCATAAGTAAGAAAGGTTTAAGAGCACCTCGGCAACAGCAAAGGAAATTAGTTAGAACAGTATAATGTTCTATGAGCGAGACTCTTCTTTTACTAAGATACACTGAACACCAAGCCAATCCCACCGGAAAACCCATGCATTCAATTAGAAAACCTGCCCGGAAAGCGACTCCAATCACTTCCCACTACCAGAATAAAACAAGGGGTAGAAAGTTACTTTTTAACTTACGCAATTCTAACCTTGCTTCAGGGAATTCGCGGCAAAGAGAGCGAGTGGGGGGGTAGGGGGGAGGCACGGGTGGAACGAACATCTTAAAGCATTGGCGCAAGTATCCCCTGCACGACTTGCATCAAGATCATTCAAAGCAGTTGTTCAAGCTCGAGATAGACTGTAGCTTGAGCCGGCAGCAAGCAAGAAAGTCTTCAAAAGGGAGGGAGTTATCGCATGCCTGGCTCAGCCATTAGAGTTAGAGTCCGGATAACTTACCACCAAATCAATCGAAGAATTCTTCATCCTTTGGATTTCGAAAAAAAAACAAAATCCTATGCTGCTTGAGGAAGGGGACAGTCACAGGCTCGCTTATTCTTCCTTTTCTTCTCCAGTAGCATCTTCTTCATCGGCTTATGTGTCTGCGTATGGGGATGCTGTTCTATATCTTGATTCTGTTCTAGACCCATAGGACCATGTTTCAAAGCTAGCCTATATACCTTACCCCCGAGGAGCAACCAAAGGAAGCTCTAATTCCTTTAGTTTAGGGCCCTTTCTGTTAGTTTTTCGGGTGCTGGATCATCTTATCGTAAGAACTCCCCCATCCACACCACAACTTTTTGCTTGCTGGTGACGGCTTAAGCGACCGTTACTTGCTCGATGCGGTTTGGCATATGCGACTACTGCTTGGTCGAAACCCCCTGCTTGCTGTTATGGCCTAAGCAACCATAGCTTCTACCTTGCTTGCTGGTTACAGCTTTAGCGACTTTCACTTTAGATTCAAGCAATTAACGTAGTTAATCGCCCCGCCAAACAAAAGGGCTTCGAAAGAAAGAAAAAGGTGCGTGCCGCACTCACGAGGGACTGCCTCTATGAGTTCTATTCCGAACACAGTTGTTTGAGTGGATCCATTCTTTTCCTTTTTTCAACCTCTTTCTATTAAGTATAAATAGATGGAACCGGAGCCCCGTAATCTCATCTCTTTGCCAGTTCAGTGCAACCCTTCCATTAGGGCAACCTTAACTCGCTTCGTCGTCATGATCGGGAGAACTCACAATGCCCAGATATTCTTTCTTGGACATCAGTTCGTGATGCACTAGTCTCTCTTTCTCTTTGAAGTCGCGGGCTACCATATCTAGAAGGAAAGGTCTTAAGGCGGCCGGGCTTAGGGTGTGACGAGAAGGTTGAGGTACCCGAGCAAGATAGTCACATCTTCGAAGATGATACTAAACCACATTTCTGAGGAAGATGATTCTGATGAGGATGACGAGAAAAAGAATAAAAACTAGAGCGATCGTCAGTGGCAGCCGTTAGGAATTCGATTCTATTAGTAAGCTAAGTCTTTGGAGTGTAAGTGCCAGCCCTTTTCCTTTCTTCGGGGGCCCACCATGATAAGCTTTCTTCCCAGGCCAGTGCCTTTCTATCCAGTTATAGATGGAGTGCTAAAGATTGGAGTCCTAAGGAAAGACTATCCAGGTTCAGTTGCTTTCCGTCTAGTTGAAGTGCTAAGAACATATATTTCCCTGTAAGTTTACTTTGCTGTAAGTTTGAGATTCCTTTTTTGAGGTTCCATAGTAGCGAGCCATAGGAAGTAAATGGTAAGGCTAACAACGAGAATAGTCTCTAGTAGGGATATAGATAGTTCCCTTAGAGGGCCAAAGATAAGGTCTAACTAGATTGATTTTTCTTATAGGGATATATTTTTTACTGAGCGTAAGGATCCTCCTCCTTCCCTTGAGGTAGGTACCGATACCGATCCAGCCGAGGTAGAATAGTTTCCTTTCCTGTGCTAAACGCTAAACTTATTCAACTGCAGAAAAAAGGCAAGCCAACACTCAAGTACAAGCAAATGGGCAAGCGGGTAAGCTCTCCGGTCAATACAGCAAGGAAGATTTGGAACCCCAACGGCACGGACATTTTCGGGGACTAGCCCGCCTCCACTATCTTGATCATATCATCCGATCTCTCTTCGAAAACTCAAACTGACTTAAAGGCCTAGAAACAAGCATCCAAACAAGAGTTAATACGGTATGCGCTACCATACGGGGTAGAAATGAAGTTCCTAAAGATGTGCCAGTAGTTGGCAAATTCTTATCATCTGGACATGAAAAAGAAATTCTATGTAGAGAGATAGATTCATATGGAGTCTATCCCACTACTTTAAGTCCCACGGCTGATGATTCAATTCATCTGCACACCGCTTATTCAACAAAGGCTATTTGAACAACGGGTATTCATCCATGAGCTCCTACTACCACTAGCCTTAGCTGTTGACTATCTAGCTTCAAAACCACAGTCTATACGAAAGCTGCCTTTATTGCCAACAGCTTTTATTGCATCAACCGCGGATCATACCACTTGCATCGGTTACTCAAGGAGTTCAGTTCCTATTGAGGAAGATCTGCCATTGGTTTCAAAAGAAATCCATTTCGTACCCTCTTCCGACTTAGATTTATTTGATTCACTTCCTAACTAGTCTTTTGCTGATTAAATAGAGGCCTTATCGAGCCCCTTTCTACACAATCTCTTGCTGTCTTAACCCGGAGGACGGGTTTTGATCCTTTTCTAGCCGAGTTTTGTGTTTCGAGTCTCATGTTGAGTTTTGTCTTTCATGTGATACTTTGCCTTAAGAACTAGAGCTGAGCCCGTTCCTCGCTCAAGTTTTGTCTCTTTCTTGACCCGCCTGCCAGATAAGTTGGCTAACCGTGGCCTACTCCTTTCCCGAACCAGCCCTCCCTCTTTCTGCCTCTTTAGTTGGAACGACTGCCTACGCCTACCCTTGGTCGGTTAAAGCTATGCACTGATTCACTTTTATCGTATCGGGTCGGGAACGAAAGCTTTCTAATATGGGCAGAGACTTCAGGATCGACCATAACATAAGGATCCTCCGCTCTGGTTCTACATTCTATCTCTCTTCTTTGTGATATGGATTTCTAATGAGAGGATTATAAGTAGTAGGAACTGGACCATCTTCTGGAACATAATCAATTTATTACAAAGATTCTAATTCGAATTTAATTTCGTAGAGGTAGAAGATTTAGAAGAAGGTGAAGAAGATAAGTTAGCTTTATACTACTATAAGTACTCATGCTTCTAAAATCCATGGAGATTAAGGTAGGGGCTGCAGAGATCTTTCCTCATATTCAAACATGAAAACCTTAACCACCTATGATTCCTTTCTTTTTTCAAATTATGCATAGACTTTCTTTTCCTTTCTTCTTAGACTTTATAGGACCAGGTAATCCCGAGACAGAACATAGCCATCCCCGGACTCAATAAAGTCTCAAGGGAACTCTTAGGTCCTTCTCTTGCCTTAGAATAATCAAGTACTCACTCTCTTCTCTGAACTACGTTACCTTCGGTGAATGCTTTCTTGCCAACATGCCTTCCTTTTAGACCGGATCTCTAATAGGTCAAACTTAAAAATGTAAAAGAGCTCTGGTAAGGCTCGCATAGGCTATGTCTCTGAGCTCAGAAGGACTGTAACTTCGCTATGCATAGATCTCTCTATGGGTTATACCGATGAAAGAAGTGGCTACGATGGTTCAATAAGAGTTTTCGCCGAGCCGCCCCGGAGAAATGGGAGCAGAAAGGAGGTTATAGAACTGGATTGTTGAGCAAATACCATAGCACATAGTACTAGGAGCCCAGAGACCAAGACTCAATTCTTAAAAGCTCGAACTTACCCATCCGAACAAGACGCACATACCCCTTTTTGGGTATGACTAGTGAGCCAGGCAGGAAGCTGACAAAGAAAGAAACCGTCTCCTTACGCCCTCATGCTCAACGCGTTGCTCAGACAGCTGATAGCGAACGGTTTATCGCACGTTCAGAAGCTCCGAGGAACCGGGCACCAGCTCTCGATTCTTCCTTTAGCCGGCCGAGAAAGCGATTGAGAAAGCCAACAATTCTATCCGGATCTTTATTCCGAATATCTTAGATAGAACCTCACAAGCCTTATCACCAGAATTCACAACTCACTCCCGACCGATAAGAGGCTCGATGTAATTGACCTCGATAGTCTTGAATGCTCCTTCCATCTACGAAAACGAATCCCAGCCATATTTAGATTTAGATGTTCAACCGGAAAAGCATCTCGAAAAAAAAAAAGAGAAGATTACCGAGTGAGCCAATAAGAAGCTTTTTTCTTTTATGATTTAGACAAGACATTGAATTGGATCTCTATTCTCGGGGAGAATCCATGCTCTGTCAACCAGCTTACTTAAGGGTTCAGATTGAGCTAGTTCTAAAGTGGAAAGAAGGGAAATGAAATGGACTACTTTCATCCTATCCTCCATGGGGCGGGCTCTCGTATAAGAAGGGAATGGCTGCTCTGAAGGAAGGTATGCAGTAGCTAGCAGTATAGAAGTGATCTAACTTTCGAAAGTAAGTCTCGACGATCTTGCTCGGACCGGGCTTTAGTCTTTTGTTGTCATCCTGAGACCAATGGTTAGAAGGGCCAACTATGTATCAAAAATGGAAGCGGAGATTGCGTATGGATGGAGGAGATACTAAGCAAGACAATATAAAGACGCAGGAGAAAACCTCCATATCCATATAGGACCGAGAATTCCGAAACGAAAGAGAAAACGGCACATACCAAGATCAATCCAGGCTGGTTTGGTTTGATAGAGCCTGGATTTTGACGCCTGTGCGCGAAGAAAGCCTCCACTGGGGGACAATCACTCATTTCTTCTGTTCATAGTTTATATTACACCTTTCAACAAAGCTCAGATCTGCAGGATGATTCAGTCAGATGATCGAAAGATCAGGTCTTGGTCGGAAAAGAGAGGGCTTTCAACCTCGAATTCTTAATAGTAGGGCCATTTTCCAAAGAGTTTCAAACATAGCAAGAAAGATGGAAAAGAGAAAAAGGGGTGAAAGGAAGTTCACTCTAGAGGTTCGGAGACGCGAGAGCTATCCATAGTAATGAAATGTAGCGACGGCCCTTGGACCTAACATTAGGAAGCAGACAATCATACTTGCTTAAGTTAAGAGTTCTTGCTTCACTTGGGGAAAGAAAGTGAGTGATCCTACCTCGCCCTTGGCTAAGCTAAGGCTACAACCATTGGGGAATATACCTTGGAGAATAACTGTCCTGTAAAGGACTTTTCTGGCATTGACTTCCTTCCGAAACTCCTGCCTAAAAAGATGGCTTCAGAACTGGCTGGAACTTCTAATACGGGTTCTCAAATCTTCTTTCCCAATACAAGACTTTCCCGCTACTTGAACTATACTACACTGTCCGTCATTCTAGTCTCACTCTCGGGTGCAGGTTTTTTCGTTACTACGGCACTTGAGCGGGCTTTCATCCCTGATCAATAAGGCGCTTTAACTTGACGGAAAGCGTGCTAACTGATGTTCTTTCCCCCGGTATTGGACTTTATGAAAGAGTATCTTCAGTTCAGGGGGAAGCCTAAAAGGAGACCTTTTTAAAAACTGTCTTTAGTTCTCATCTTTCTGTACAATCTTTTGGGTACGAGTTGGGGTAGTGAGGAGTTGCTTCATAAGGCACATGATTTGGCTAATGAATATTTGCAAGTAATCTCTCACAGTGATGACACTTTATACCAGAAAACTTACTTTCATCTTCGATGGAATGGAATTCCCCAACAGGTGAATGCGTTAAGGTGAATGTAGATGCTGCTGAATTAGATAATGTACATGCGGGTTTGG